AATAGTAGGTAAAACTTATTAGATACCATTGACTCCGGTATCTAATAAGTTTTTCTACCCATCGTCTTTTTGTTGTATCAGATTAGACTTGATTGTGTTCAATTAGTGGAACTAAAATGTGGTGTATAATAAAGAACTTCTACTAAAAAAAAACTTCTTTTGGTTATTTTGATGTATTGACTAGTTGGAAATAGCATTGATAGCCTCTACTCGTGTCTTAGCCCGTCTGAGAGCTAGATTCGCCTCAATTGCTTGTTTCTTGCCCTCAGCTTTACTTAAATTAGCTTCAGCTATTTCAAGAGTTTTTTGAGCTTCTTGCGGATCGATGTCAGTACTCATCTCCGCATCATTTCCTAAAATAGTGATCTCATTATTACCTATTCTAGCAAAACCGCCCATTAGAGCCACCGTTAACCATTGGTCGTTGAGGCGTATTCTCAAAAGACCTATATCTACAGCCGTGGCAATAGGGGCGTGGTTTGGTAATACGCCAATTTGGCCACTATTAGTAGATAAAATTATTTCTTTCACTTCTGAATCCAAAATAATTCGATTAGGAGTCAGTACACAAAGATTTAAAGTCATTTCTTCAATTTGCTCTCCACTTCTAAGTTCATAGCTTTCGCGGTAGCTTCATCGATGTTACCCACTAAATAAAAGGCCTGCTCGGGAAGACCATCTAATTCTCCGGAAAGAATCAGTTGAAACCCCCTAATTGTTTCTGCGAGACCAACATATTTTCCTGGAGAACCAGTAAATACTTCTGCCACGAAGAAGGGTTGTGATAAGAAACGCTCAATTTTTCGCGCTCTTGATACAGTTAAACGATCCTCTTCGGATAATTCGTCCAACCCAAGGATAGCTATAATGTCCTGAAGTTCTTTATAACGTTGTGAAGTTTGCTTAACTCTTTGCGCAGTTTCATAATGTTCCTCGCCAACAATCCGGGGTTGTAACATAGTTGACGTAGAATCTAAAGGATCTACTGCTGGATAAATACCCTTGGCGGCTAATCCCCTTGATAGTACGGTAGTAGCATCTAAATGCGCAAATGTCGTTGCAGGAGCAGGATCGGTCAAATCGTCCGCAGGTACATAAACTGCTTGGATCGAAGTTATGGATCCCTCCTTGGTAGAAGTAATTCTTTCTTGCAAAGAACCCATTTCTGTACTAAGGGTAGGTTGATAACCCACCGCAGAGGGCATTCTCCCTAATAAGGCGGATACTTCTGATCCCGCTTGGACGAAACGAAATATATTATCGATGAATAGAAGCACGTCTTGTTCATTAACATCACGGAAATATTCCGCCATGGTTAGGGCAGTCAACCCAACTCTCATACGAGCTCCCGGCGGTTCATTCATTTGACCATAGACTAGAGCTACTTTCGATTCCGCAATATTTTTTTCATTAATCACTCCGGATTCTTTCATTTCCATGTAGAGATCATTTCCTTCACGAGTACGTTCGCCTACTCCACCAAATACAGATACGCCTCCATGAGCTTTGGCAATGTTATTGATCAATTCCATGATGAGTACTGTTTTACCTACTCCAGCTCCCCCAAACAGTCCAATTTTTCCTCCGCGGCGATAGGGAGCTAAAAGATCCACCACTTTAATTCCTGTTTCAAAGATTGATAATTTCGTATCTAACTGTATAAAGGCAGGCGCAGATCTATGAATAGGAGATGTTGTGCGAGTATCTACAGGACCTAAATCATCAACAGGCTCTCCAAGAACGTTGAAAATTCGTCCGAGAGTAGCTCCGCCGACTGGAACACTTAGAGGAGCTCCCGTGTCAATCACTTCCATCCCTCTCGTCAGACCATCTGTAGCACTCATAGCGACAGCTCGAACTCGATTATTTCCTAATAATTGCTGTACCTCGCAAGTAACATTCATTTGTTGACCAACATTATCTCGACCCTTAACTACCAAAGCGTTATAAATATTAGGCATCTTGCCGGGGGGAAAAACGACATCCAGGACTGGGCCAATAATTTGAGCGATGCTCCCTAGGTTTTTTTCTTCAAGTGTGGAAACCACAGGACCAGAAGTAGTAGTATTGATTCTCATAATAAAGTTAAATATGTTGAAATTTTGTAATAGTACCGAATCTAAAATAAATGTCCGATACCAAGTTGATCGGTTATTTCAATAAGAAATAAATGGAATTGGCATTCGATTTAGTTGGTACTACCCAACCGAATCCAATTCAATTGTGTACTCACTCAATGAGTCGATTTTCAAGTTCAACTAATCTTTTTTTTCATATAACTTTCTGTCGATTTTTCGTTTTATACCTTTTCATGGATGAATTATGCCTATTTTCACGTCTAGGATTTACATATACAACATATATCACTGTCAAGAGGGAGTTTTTCTTAGTATTTATTAGATTAATAATAAGAAGGGGGTCTATTTTCAATTATAAAAAAAAAAAAAGGATTGGGTTGCGCCATATATATCAAAGAGTATACAATAATGATGTATTTCATGGATCAAATACATGGTCTAATAACGAACCATTTTAACATTTGAATTAATTGATAATATTAGTTGAATATTTTAAAAATATTTTTGTCAAAGGTTTCATTCATTTATGCCTAATCCATATCGAGTAGACCTTGTTGTTGTGAGAATTCTTAATTCATGAGTTGTAGGGAGGGACTTATGTCACCACAAACAGAGACTAAAGCAAGTGCTGGATTCAAAGCTGGTGTTAAAGATTACAAATTGACTTATTATACTCCTGACTACAAAACCAAAGATACTGATATCTTGGCAGCATTCCGAGTAACTCCTCAACCTGGAGTTCCACCCGAAGAAGCAGGCGCCGCGGTAGCTGCCGAATCTTCTACTGGTACATGGACAACTGTATGGACTGACGGACTTACTAGTCTTGATCGTTACAAAGGACGATGCTACCACATTGAGAGCGTTGTTGGAGAGGAAAATCAATATATTGCTTATGTAGCTTATCCTTTAGACCTTTTCGAGGAAGGTTCTGTTACTAATATGTTTACTTCCATTGTGGGTAATGTATTTGGTTTCAAAGCCCTACGAGCTCTACGTCTGGAGGATCTGCGAATTCCTACTTCTTATTCCAAAACTTTCCAAGGCCCGCCCCACGGTATCCAAGTTGAAAGAGATAAATTAAACAAGTATGGTCGTCCCTTATTGGGATGTACCATTAAACCAAAATTGGGATTATCCGCAAAGAACTACGGTAGAGCGGTTTATGAATGTCTACGCGGTGGACTTGATTTTACTAAGGATGATGAAAACGTGAACTCACAACCATTTATGCGTTGGAGAGACCGTTTCGTATTTTGTGCCGAAGCTATTTATAAGGCGCAAGCCGAAACGGGTGAAATCAAGGGACATTACTTGAATGCCACTGCGGGTACATGTGAAGAAATGATGAAAAGGGCCCAATTTGCTAGAGAATTGGGAGTTCCTATCGTAATGCATGACTACTTAACTGGGGGATTTACTGCAAATACTAGCTTGGCTCATTATTGCCGCGACAACGGCCTACTTCTTCACATTCACCGCGCAATGCATGCAGTTATTGATAGACAGAAAAATCATGGTATCCATTTCCGTGTACTAGCTAAAGCATTACGTATGTCTGGTGGAGATCATATTCACTCTGGTACAGTAGTGGGTAAACTGGAAGGAGAACGTGAGATTACTTTAGGTTTTGTTGATTTACTACGTGACGATTTTATCGAAAAAGACCGAAGTCGTGGTATTTTTTTCACTCAAGATTGGGTCTCTATGCCAGGTGTTCTACCCGTAGCTTCAGGGGGTATTCATGTTTGGCATATGCCTGCCCTGACCGAAATCTTTGGGGATGATTCCGTACTTCAGTTCGGCGGAGGAACTTTAGGGCACCCTTGGGGAAATGCACCTGGTGCAGTAGCGAATCGAGTGGCCTTAGAAGCGTGTGTACAAGCTCGTAATGAGGGACGTGATCTTGCTCGTGAAGGTAATGAAATTATCCGCGAAGCTTGCAAATGGAGCCCTGAACTAGCCGCTGCGTGTGAAGTCTGGAAGGCGATCAAATTCGAGTTCGAACCAGTGGATACGATAGATAAGCCAAGCCAGTAGATAAAGATAGGCTAGAAGATTAAGTTAGATAAAATAGAAGAAATAAGCACACGTAATTCAGTAATTCTAGTTTGTTCTCCCAATTGCAATTAAACTCGGCCCAATCTTTTCCTAAAAAAAAGGATTGAGCCGACATGAGTATCCTATACTATTACTATATGTATAGACCTTGCCTAATATATAGGCAACACAAGATCTAAATACAAGATAAGATCAAAGAGTCAAGTAAACAACCCAATACTTCTATTATTTATTGTTAGATCCATAATATAATTAATCCTATGGATCTTGGGATTCGCGGATCATTTTATATCCCGTAGGTTCAGACCATGGATCAAGCCGGGTAAGGGCTCCTTCTACCCATCCTGTATATTGTCTTTTTCGTTCCATGTTGCAATAAAATAATACGCTTTGCTTTTATTTTATTCTAGGATACGAGATTCTGCGAGAATGAATTCTTCATTTATAGTAAGAAAAACAACTATTTATCTTTTTCTTGATAATTTGTATATGACATGCGAAAAACCAGTCTTTATATTTTAAAATGGAGAAAAATATTCTAGCATAATATAGATCGAAGCAAATATCCCGAAAAAAAAGAATGATTTCTTTCAATACTCACTCTTTGTTAGTTTAAAATCCTAATGATTAGATACATATACTTAATTCTGATCGTAAATAAGAAATAAACAGTAACTAAAAAAAAAAAAAAAAATAATTATTTTTCGAATGACTATTCATATATTTAATTTTTATCAAATAGGGGGCGGGAAAACTCTATGGAAAAATGGCGATTCAATTCGATGTTGTTTAACGAAAAAATAGAACATAGGTGTGGGCTAAGTAAATCAACGGATAGTTATGATGCTAGTGGACATACCAGTGGAAGTGAAGAGCCCATTATAAATGATACGGAGAAAAAAAGTCCTAGTTGGAGTAATAGCAGTAGTTATACTTTCAGTAATGTTGATTACTTATTTGATATCAGGAATATTTGGAGTTTGATCTCTGATGACACTTTTTTAATTAGGGATAGTAACGGTGACAATTATTCTCTATATTTTGATATTGAAAATAATATTTTTGAGATTGACAATGATAGTTCTTTTCTGAGCGAACTAGAAATTTTTTTTTCGAGTTATTTTAATAGTGGGTCTAAGAGTAACAATCACTACTGCAATCATTATATGTATGATACTCAATCTAGTTGGACTAATCACATTAATAGTTGCATTGATAGTTATCTTCATTTTGAAGTCAGTATTAATAGTTCTATTTCAGGTCGTACCGACAATTATAGTGACAGTTATATTTATAGTTTCGTTTGTACTGAAAATATAAGTGGTAGTGAAAGTAGAAGTTCTAGTATAAGAACTAGTAGTAGTAGTAATGGTAGTGATTTCAATATAATAGAAAAATCAAATGATTTTGATCTAAATCAAAAATACCGACATTTATGGGTTCAATGCGAAAATTGTTATGGATTAAATTATAAAAAGTTTTTTAGGTCAAAAATGAATATTTGTGAACAGTGTGGATATCATTTGAAAATGAGTAGTTCAGATAGAATCGAACTTTCGATTGATCCGGGCACTTGGCATCCTATGGATGAAGATATGGTCTCTATGGACCCCATTGAATTTAATTCAGAGGAAGAACCTTATAGAGATCGTATCGATTCTTATCAAAAAAAGACAGGGTTAACTGAAGCTGTTCAAACGGGCATAGGTCAACTAAACGGTATTCCAATAGCAATTGGGGTTATGGATTTTCAGTTCATGGGGGGTAGTATGGGATCCGTAGTCGGCGAGAAAATAACCCGTTTGATTGAGTATGCTACTAATCGATCTTTACCTGTCATTATTGTGTGTGCTTCTGGAGGAGCGCGCATGCAAGAAGGAAGTTTGAGCTTGATGCAAATGGCTAAAATATCTTCTGCTTCATATTATTATCAATCAAATAAAAAGTTATTATATGTGTCAATCCTTACATCTCCCACAACCGGTGGAGTAACAGCCAGTTTTGGTATGTTGGGAGATGTTATTATTGCTGAACCAAATGCCTACATTGCATTTGCGGGTAAAAGAGTAATTGAACAAACATTGAATAAGACAGTACCCGAGGGTTCGCAATCGGCTGAGTATTTATTCCATAAGGGCTTATTCGACCCGATCGTACCACGCAATCCTTTAAAAGGTGTTCTGAGTGAGTTAGTTCAACTACATGGTTTCTTTCCCTTGAATCAACATTGAGGAAATAAAAGCATAGCACTGGATTCCATTATTTATACCGAACAAGTATGTATTTCTATTTAATTCATAGTAATGAAAAAAACTTAAGAAGAATGGTGTTTTTTTTTGTGACATAAGTTTTCCACTTATAGTACTTATAGTAATAGTAAGAGTCAGAGTCAGAAGTTACGGATAATTTTTTTTCTTTTACAGATCCATTTTTATCTTAACTTCTCTTCTATTTATGAATTTATGATTAGTAATCGTTAACCCCTTATCAACAGGATAAATTAAGTGTTTTATCCTTCGGATGAATGAAACTCAATATTTATTAAAGTGGATTATCATACATATTTATGTAGTAGAAAGATAAATAGGTACACTTAATTTCATTATAAATTCCTTGCACTTATAATAGATTTAATTATTATTACTTATAGTAGATATACTTATGATAAGATATCTTTATAATAGGTACAAATATTAAATTAGGGCACCCATTCTATGACAGATCTTAACTTACCCTCTATTTTTGTGCCCTTAGTGGGCCTAGTATTCCCGGCAATTGCAATGGCTTCTTTGTTTCTTCATGTCCAAAAAAATAAGATTGTATAGATTCGATAGGACAAAATATCATCAATTTATTTCAACGCGGGATCATAAGAAGATCATAATAAAAATATTTATTTAGTGTAATATGGTAGCTTTTTCAAACACAAATGAAAGAACCCTTTGTTATACATACGGATACATGATATCTTCATAAATGCATGTATCTGCGGGTATATCTGGTTAAAAATAGATTGGCGAATATTTAAAATAGAAAGTCAACGTATCTAACCCATTACTCCTAATGGTTCCCATTAAAATAGTGCTAGTTGATGAAAGTTACTTCGGGATCAAGAGAAATAAAGTCAAATTCATTTGGGTTATTCTCTCAATTCCAATCGAATGAATGCAAGCGGATCTAGTATAGTATGAACTGGCAATCAAAACAGATATGGATAGAGCTTATAACGGGGTCTCGAAAAACAAGTAATTTTTGTTGGGCCTGTATCCTTTTTTTAGGTTCACTAGGATTCTTAGTGGTTGGAACTTCCAGTTATCTTGGTAGGAATTTGATATCTGTATTTTCATCTCAGCAAATCCTTTTTTTTCCACAGGGGATCGTGATGTCTTTCTATGGGATCGCAGGTCTATTCATTAGCTCCTATTTGTGGTGCACAATTTCGTGGAATGTGGGTAGTGGTTATGACCTATTTGATAGAAAAGAAGGAATAGTGTGTATTTTTCGTTGGGGATTCCCCGGAATAAACCGTCGAATTTTCCTTCGTTTCCTTATGAAAGATATTCAATCCATCAGAATGGAGATTAAAGAGGGTCTTTATCCTCGTCGCGTTCTTTATATGGAAATCATAGGCCAGGGACCTATTCCCTTGACTCGTATTGATGATAATTTTACTCCACGAGAAATTGAACAAAAAGCTGCCGAATTGGCCTATTTCTTGCGCGTACCGATTGAAGTATTTTGAAATGAATGTTTTCTGAGCATGAGAGAAGGAACTTTCTAATTCCTCTTTTATTTATTTTCTATTTTTAATAGAACTGAAGTTTCTTCAAAATGTTCATTCGATCAAAACATATTAGATTTTATTTCCCCATTCCGTTGGTGAGGCGACTCGCATAGAATAAAACAAAAGCGGGGGAACGTACATATTACATATAACAACTGCAATAAAAAGCAATTTTTTGTATGCATAGGGAGCCCAACTCTATTCTTTTATACTAGTAAAAAGTCTAATAAATATGCTTGATCAAACATTTATTTCGTAATAAATAATTTATCTTTTTAGGTTCAAAATTTGGATATGTTATTCCTAGGCTGCGGTTATCCGGTGAAACATTTTGAAATAATTAATTGATTCGGGGGGGGGGGGGGTTCGTTTCGAAATACGAATAATATTCGTTACTTCAATTGGGTTTTTCGGGTATTCATCGAAAGGAACAAATGAAGATTCAATTTGTTGGAATTTACCCAATTGAGATAGCTTCGGAAATCATATTTTTTATCCGAAAAGGAACCTTATTCTATTTCTATATTTAGATCCAAGGACTCCATTTTGACACAAAATGGGAATAAATTAATAGGTTCGATACCTTGTTATAGAATTCATGTTTCATAGAAATATCAGATAGAATCGACAAATGAAGTAAGTTCATTAATACAATTCACAGATATAAAATGAAAAAAAATAAAACATTAACTTCCTTCCCATATTTTGTATCTATAGTATTTTTACCCTGGTGGTTCTCTCTCTTTTTTCATAAAAGTCTGGAACCTTTGGTTACTAATTGGTGGAATACTCGGCAATCTGAAACTTTCTTGAATGATATTCAAGAAAAAAACGTTCTAGAAAGATTCATAGAATTAGAAGAAGTATTCCTGTTGGACGAAATGATAAAGGAGTACCCCGAAACACATATACAAAGGCCTCGTATAGGAATACACAAAGAAACGGTACAATTGATCAAAACACACAATGAGTATCATCTCCATATCATTTTGCAGTTCTCGACAAATATAATCTGTTTCGCTATTCTAAGTGGTTATTTTATTTTAGGTAATAAAGAACTTATCATTCTTAATTCTTGGATTCAGAAATTCCTATATAACTTAAGTGACACAATAAAAGCTTTTGCAATTCTTTTAGTTACTGATTTATGGATTGGGTTTCACTCGACTCATGGTTGGGAACTTATAATTGGTTCAGTCTACAACGATTTTGGATTGGCTCATAACGATCAAATTATATCCGGTCTTGTTTCCACTTTTCCAGTTATTCTAGATACAATTGTGAAATATTGTATCTTCCGTTATTTAAATCGTGTATCTCCTTCGCTTGTAGTCATTTATCATTCAATGAATGAATGAAGAACTTATTCGATCTCCTGATATCAATCAAATCAGATAGTTTCTTCGTGTATAAAGAAAGTATTTTCAATATGACTTATTCTTTATACTTCTACCTGTTCAAGGTATTTGTCCTATATTCGTACAATTATTCCAGTACAATGGCAGACTCGTGAATAGGGAACTATACTAGCTAGCTACCTTTCGAATTTATTGTATGTAGAAATTTCGGGATCCATGATTGAACCATGCAAAATAGAAATACTTTTTATTGGGTAAAGGAACAGATAACTCGATCCATTTCTGTATCGATTCTTATCTATGTAATAACTGGGGCATCTATCTCAAATGCATATCCCATTTTTGCGCAGCAGGGTTATGAAAATCCACGAGAAGCAACTGGACGAATTGTATGTGCCAATTGCCATTTAGCTAATAAGCCCGTGGATATTGAAGTTCCGCAAACTGTGCTTCCTGATACTGTATTTGAAGCCGTTGTGCGAATCCCTTATGATATGCAACTGAAACAGGTTCTTGCTAATGGTAAAAAAGGGGCTTTGAATGTAGGGGCTGTTCTTATTTTACCCGAGGGATTCGAATTAGCCCCCCCCGATCGTATTTCTCCCGAGATGAAAGAAAAGACGGGAAATCTAGCTTTTCAGAGTTATCGTCCCAATAAAAGAAATATTCTTGTGATAGGCCCTGTTCCGGGTCAGAAATATAGTGAAATTGTCTTTCCC